CAAATGGTCTCAGTACCATTTTTTTGTTATGACTTCCTTTTTTTTTTGTCTTGCTTTCCCAAAACTATTTGATGTATTCATCATACTATTCCGTTGGTCGGCAATTTGGGATCACTACTATCACTACTATAGTAATAGTAGGTATAAAGTAATAGTAGGTATAAGAATCATTTATGATACAAGTGGTAATCATACATATATTATATTAACAATTTGTTATCGATTTGGTATTTTCTGAACGGAGCCTGGATACTTTATTTTATCAGTCCAAGTAAACCATAAATTCTTCTAAATTGATAATATTGATCCCCAATATAAAATAAATTGATCTAATTGCACTTCACGCTCCGAATGATTGATTGATGCCTCACTCAATACAATATCTCTTGGGCGAAACAGAGGATATCTCGATCAGGGGAGAGAACGGGTAAATCCCATATGACCCAATATGTCTGACAAGTCGCACTATATGTCAACCCAAACCGCATCTTCCTCTCCAGGACTCCGAAAAGGTACTTTTGGAACACCAATGGGCATTAAATTAAAGAAAAAAATTTAGTACTATACTTCACTTTAATATGGAAACGTAACAATCAATGGTTTATTGTCTTCATCCCTTTTTTCTCTTTATTCTATTTGATACATAGATTGGAAAGTTTATAGAGTAAGACAGAATGAATAAAGAAAAAATTTGAACGAAGAAATCGATCGTTCGAATGATAAACAAGTATCTATCCATTCGTTCCCCAAAAATGGGACCAATCCTCCCATTGCGTATTGGTACTTATCGGGTATAGAATAGATCTGCTTCTCTTTGTTCTTACGAACAAAATTGTTCCGTTATTTTCACGTTATTTTCAATGGAATGGAATAAATATTAATCCTTTCCGATACGGAATCTACTGAAAAGGTTAGGTACATGGTTAGTATATATATATAGTCTTTTCCAATGCGATAAAATAAAGTGGCATAGTGTCTATTTTTCTTTGATAAAGAGGTATTTCCATGGGTTTACCTTGGTATCGTGTTCATACTGTCGTATTGAATGATCCCGGTCGATTGCTTTCTGTTCATATAATGCATACAGCTCTAGTTTCTGGTTGGGCTGGTTCGATGGCTTTATATGAATTAGCGGTTTTTGATCCCTCTGATCCCGTTCTTGATCCGATGTGGAGACAAGGTATGTTCGTTATACCCTTCATGACTCGTTTAGGAATAACCAATTCGTGGGGCGGTTGGAGTATTTCAGGAGGAACTATAACAAATCCGGGTATTTGGAGTTATGAAGGTGTGGCAGGGGCACACATAGTGTTTTCCGGTTTGTGCTTCTTGGCAGCTATCTGGCATTGGGTATATTGGGACCTAGAAATATTCTGTGATGAACGTACGGGAAAACCTTCTTTGGATTTGCCCAAGATCTTTGGAATTCATTTATTTCTCTCAGGGGTAGCTTGCTTTGGCTTTGGCGCATTTCATGTAACAGGTTTGTATGGTCCTGGAATATGGGTGTCCGATCCTTATGGACTAACTGGAAAAGTACAATCTGTAAATCCAGCGTGGGGCGCGGAAGGTTTTGATCCTTTTGTTCCGGGAGGAATAGCCTCTCATCATATTGCAGCGGGTACATTGGGCATATTAGCAGGCCTATTCCATCTTAGTGTTCGTCCGCCTCAACGTCTATACAAAGGATTACGTATGGGCAATATTGAAACTGTACTTTCCAGTAGTATCGCTGCTGTTTTTTTTGCAGCTTTTGTTGTTGCTGGAACTATGTGGTATGGTTCAGCAACTACCCCAATCGAATTATTTGGTCCTACTCGTTATCAGTGGGATCAGGGATACTTTCAGCAAGAAATATATCGAAGAGTTAGTGCCGGGCTAGCCGAAAATCTTAGTTTATCGGAAGCTTGGTCTAAAATTCCCGAAAAATTAGCTTTTTATGATTATATTGGTAATAATCCGGCAAAGGGGGGATTATTCAGAGCAGGCTCAATGGACAATGGGGATGGAATTGCTGTTGGATGGTTAGGACACCCCGTCTTTAGAGATAAAGAAGGGCGCGAGCTTTTTGTACGTCGTATGCCTACTTTTTTTGAAACATTTCCGGTAGTTTTGGTAGATGAAGACGGAATTGTGAGAGCTGATGTTCCTTTTAGAAGGGCAGAATCAAAGTATAGTGTTGAACAAGTAGGTGTTACTGTTGAGTTCTATGGTGGCGAACTTAATGGAGTAAGTTATTCTGATCCTGCTACTGTGAAAAAATATGCTAGACGTGCCCAATTAGGTGAAATTTTTGAATTAGATCGGGCTACTTTGAAATCCGATGGTGTTTTTCGTAGCAGTCCAAGGGGTTGGTTCACTTTTGGGCATGCTACGTTTGCTTTGCTCTTCTTTTTCGGACACATTTGGCATGGCGCTAGAACCTTGTTCAGAGATGTTTTTGCTGGTATTGATCCAGATTTGGATGCTCAAGTGGAATTTGGAGCATTCCAAAAACTTGGAGATCCAACTACAAGGAGACAAGTAGTCTGATACGACATTGTTGTGGTATCTTTCGCCTCTATTTTTTTTTTATTTGACATTGGGTATCAGAGAAATCTTGACTTGAATCACCTTTCTTTGACTTTTTTTCTTTCTTTATATGATATGATAAATGATCCCAAATGAATAGGTGTGGAAGCTATAATTGTAAACCACGATCGAATCCATGGAAGCATTGGTTTATACATTCCTTTTAGTCTCGACTTTAGGGATAATTTTTTTCGCTATCTTTTTTCGAGAACCACCTAAGGTTCCGACTAAAAAAATGAAATAACCTTTCGAAATAATTTAATTGAAGTAATGAGCCTCCCATATTGGGAGGCTCATTACTTCAACTAGTCCCCGTGTTCTTCGAATGGATCTCTTAGTTGTTGAGAGGGTTGCCCAAAAGCGGTATATAAGGCGTACCCAGTAAAGCTTACAAGTAAACCGGATATGGAGATGGCGACTAGGGTTGCTGTTTCCATTTTTAGATAATTTCAAGATCACAATGGATCTACGATAAGATCGTTTATTTACAACTACAACGGAATAGTATACAAAGTCAACAGATCTCAACCAATCATTAAATAGGATTTATGGCTACACAAACCGTTGAGGATAGTTCTAGATCTGGGCCAAGACGAACTACTGTAGGGGATTTATTGAAACCATTGAATTCGGAATATGGTAAAGTAGCTCCGGGATGGGGGACTACACCACTTATGGGGGTCGCAATGGCTCTATTTGCGATATTCCTATCTATTATTTTGGAAATTTATAATTCTTCCGTTTTACTGGATGGAATTTCAATGAGTTAGGTTTATAAGAACTATGAAGTCCTAGTCTTTCAATCAAAGAAAAAATTACTTTAGACTTGGATTTCTAGACCATTCTATTCTGGTAGTTCGACCGTGGAATTTTTTTGTTTCGGTATTTCCGGAATATGAGTGTGTGACTTGTTATAATTGATCCTATTGATAATACATAGAATGGACCTGTTATCTCTATCAAGATGATTCTACCTCGTCGGATATTTATTCTAGTATCTGGAGCACGGAATATATAGAATAGATCAAGAAAAGAAATATTTGAACTATGATTCATACCTACTATTTATTCAGACCTCGCAACCGGACTCAAAAAAAATTCAAATAGGTATTTCCTAAATCAAACGAATTTTATTCCTTCAGATTTATTTTGACCGAAGGATAACTCTTTCTCTAGATTTTGTTGAGTCATTACATCCATTCATTCAATAAGTGATCATCAAAGGTTCTTACTCAGAGAACCTTTGAGTTTAGCTTGAGGCTAAATCATCGTGGTTCTAGTATGAATCTGAGGTTTCAATTGATTCATAGGGTCTCAACAAGAGAATTCCTATCAATAGTAAAACAAGAGTAAATCCGCAGTACGCACAAAAAAAAAAAACAATAAATCAAATAACAAATAAAAAATAGGGAAGAGAAGATTCAAGAGGCCTGTAACGATCAACATAAAGAAAGACAGATGAGCCAACTTGATATTTTTTGGCATTATCATCACAAAGAAGAGATTCCGGATTTTTGTTACTTCGTATCTTCGAGGCAAATCGAATCAAGTGGTTAATGAAGTTTTTCATTTTCTATTATATATCCGTTGAAATCAGTATTTGTGTGTTTCCGCTTGAGCCGTACGAGATGAAATTCTCATATACGGTTCTCAGAGGGGGAGTTCCATTGGGTTACCTATCTCAATAAAGTATACGATTGGTTTGAGGAACGTCTTGAGATTCAGGCGATTGCAGATGATATAACTAGTAAATATGTTCCTCCTCATGTCAACATATTTTATTGTTTAGGGGGGATCACACTTACTTGTTTTCTAGTACAAGTAGCTACGGGTTTTGCTATGACTTTTTACTATCGTCCAACCGTTACAGAGGCTTTTTCCTCTGTTCAATACATCATGACTGAGGCCAACTTTGGTTGGTTAATCCGATCAGTTCATCGATGGTCAGCAAGTATGATGGTTCTCATGATGATCCTGCACGTATTTCGTGTGTATCTCACAGGTGGATTTAAAAAACCTCGCGAATTAACTTGGGTTACGGGTGTGGTTTTGGCTGTATTGACTGCATCTTTTGGTGTAACTGGTTATTCCTTACCTCGGGACCAAATTGGTTATTGGGCAGTAAAAATCGTGACAGGCGTACCTGAAGCTATTCCTGTAATAGGATCGCCTTTAGTAGAGTTATTACGTGGAAGTGCTAGTGTGGGCCAATCCACTTTAACTCGTTTTTATAGTTTACACACTTTTGTATTGCCTCTCCTTACTGCCGTATTTATGTTAATGCACTTTCCAATGATACGTAAGCAAGGTATTTCCGGTCCTTTATAGAGAAGACATATCATAGATATTTGTAATTGATCATATATCGGGGAGGACAATAGTATTTCATTGCTACAAATATGGATTATTGAAAAAATAAGACATGTTTT